AAAAATTTATACTGAACTTAAACTTAATTTTAAGAGATGCAAGCGGAACGGAATTGATAAAACAGTCTTAGAAACAGAATTCTCCCACTTAGGCTTACTATGCTTTGGGATTTTTTTAGAATATTATTTATTTTATATTTATTTTCTATTTATTTATTTTTATAGTATAATATAACGGTATTGATATTGATATTCTAATCTACTTGATTGATATTCTAATCTACTTGAATATTGAATACCAGAAAACTATATGATATGAATATTTATTATTATTAACGCAGATATATCTATCTAATTTATTTATTTTATATCTATATCTATGTCTTCTCCGTTCTTTTATTACCCTCCTGTCGTGTTGTCAATTGACAGTATGACTTAGGGGTCAATATAATTTGACCGACCAAATCCTATTTTGGTAAACCATCTTGAATCTACTGCAGAGTGAAGGATCATGGATCCAACGCATAACCCTTTGTGAATGAGAGAGATAAAGATGAGAAAGACCAATGAAATAAAGTTTCAAGGTTATATAGTTTAATGGTAAAGTTTGATTTGATTACCATTAACTAACCCCCAGAATACTTAAGGAGTTTTTCCGTTTGATTTATATACTATGGATCTACTAAAGACGGATCTCGGCCTGAGTTATATTAAGTTAAAGTTAATAAGGTAACCCTACTAGGCCTTATTACCTATTATGTTTTTCCTATTCTATTTTTATATTACCTCAAGGTATTTTTCTTATTACCTATGGTATTTGTCTTATTACCCATATTCTAGTGTTTTTTGATTTGGCCGGCCCTCGGGACCTTTTATTTCTAGTTGATTTATGAAGGCGGCCGTAGGCCCCTATGGTCCAGTGGTTACGACCTCTCTCTTTCACGGAGAAAACGAGGGTTCAAGTCCCTCTGGGGGTGTACCAAGACTCAAGACTATAGGAGTGGTATTTTCTATCAAATGATCCGTAGCCGTATTTGTCAAGTCTGCCTGGTAGACGAAAGGAAGTTTATTATGGAACGTCTAAAAAATTTAGGCGTTGGGTCGATGCCCGAGTGGTTAATGGGGGCGGACTGTAAATTCGTTGACAATATGTCTACGCTGGTTCAAATCCAGCTCGGCCCAACAATTTGCCAATCTACTATCAGACGGTAGAACTCTCTTGTTCTTAAGAAATACCTTACCTGATACAAGAGAATAAAAAAGAATTCAAATTTTCTGCTAGATCTCTTCTTATTTCCCTGGGATTGTAGTTCAATAGGCTAGAGCACCGCCCTGTCAAGGCGGACGTTGCGGGTTCGAGCCCCGTCAGTCCCGACGGATCCAATAAGTACATCAATTCGCCTCTCCATTTTCTGTGAAAGAGGGGACAGAGAGCATAATTGAATCCCGAAGAGGTTTCCTCTCTTTTTTTTTTTCAGGATTCTGTCAAAGAAAGAATAAACCCTAAACTAAAATGAAAATAACTAAAATAGTGAAGTTGATAGAATATTCCATCTTTTATCCCGCGCCTCATCTTTCTCATACTTCTTTGTCTTCCAAAGAAAATCGGATCATTAAAATTTAGAACCTAATTCCTCTCTTTTTGGGTTTTTAATGGAAACGGATGGGTGGTTAGATGATACTTCGTTTGACTACATACAAAAAAAGAACAGAAAAGAAGGATAAAAAAGGAATTTTTGCTCGGTCCGGGAATCCAAGATTGGATTCGGTATGGATAAAGGATCTTCGTATGTTATACTATTCAATTCTCGACGACGAATTAATTTAATAGCTCAGATATTGTTATTCATGATATGATATTGATCCGATTCAAGATCATCGATAGGTAATGCATTCATTGAATTGACAGGTGAAAGATTTATCATCTCTATGGGATTAAATCCCGAGTTATTGTGAAATAAAAAAACGATGAGATTATGGAAGTAAATATTCTTGCATTTATTGCTACTGCACTGTTCATTTTAGTTCCTACTGCCTTTCTACTTATAATTTACGTAAAAACAGTCAGTCAAAACGATTAATTACTTTGAATGAAACTTGACTTCTGAATTCTTATCCATATTTGAAGAAATCAAAAGAAAAGTATTCTATTAAATGAAATCAACGGGCTATAATCGGCGGTATTCTATGAGATCCGAGAGTATGGTAAGAAAGAAATTTTTTTCTTATCATACTCTCTATTAGTGTTATAGTAATGTATAAAATAAAATTGTACTTGACTTTCTAATAAAGTTGCTATACTATATTAGCTTCTATCTTCAATCTATGTAGTTATTAATCCATATATGGAATTGACGTAGGACCCGATTCTATTTCTTTGATACATCCATTTATTCCGATGAATCTGAAAAAATCGTTTTACTGTTATAGAATACATTTCTCCACTAGAATCCAAGGGAATTTTGAAATGAGGATCTTTTTATTTAAATTGAAAATTATTTCAATTTAAATAAAAAATGCGTTGCAGAACGATCTATAAAACAATTGATACCGTTAACTAAATTAGGAGTGCTTCTAAAGTCCACTTCTTCCCCATACTACGAGTGAAAGGGAAAATGTAAAGACTACCATTAAAGCAGCCCAAGCGAGACTTACTATATCCATGTGAATTATATCCCTTATCTCTATGATAGAATTATTCCATTATTGCTCACTAATAATAGTAGAATGAATGGTCCAGAGTCAAAAAGGGATTCTGGCCGAACACTATTGATGAACCAGTCAAATAAATCCATTTCAAAAATTCCTATATGATTTCTAATCGGGAAAGACTAAATACAAGTAAAATATACAATGACACTATAAGGGAATGTTACTAATGGAATGGAACTTCTATTCTATCTAGTAATAAAAAAAGAGACCCATTCCTTTTTCTTGCCCTTCAAAGTAAAAAAAATTGCTATCTATTACATACTTTTATTTCCTATTTGATCTAATTCGTACCCTTTCCCGATTGTCTCTCTGAAGGAGTTGGGAGATAGTATATTATACTCTTGACGACGGGTCTAAAAAAAAATAATTTTTTTGCACTTTTTGTTTTCTATAAACTATAAAAAAATCCATCCAATATAATCTTTCTTTGAATTTTAGATTCAAGGATTTCCAAGCTTTTACAAAATCCCCAGAACAGAATAAGACAGCAGAACAGAATAAGAGATTTAGATTCATTTGTTGATGAGGCGGCACCCGGATTTGAACTGGGGAAAAAGGATTTGCAGTCCCCCGCCTTACCACTCGGCCATGCCGCCAAAACGATACACAATAGGAAAAAATTTCTCTTTTTCGGTTGGATTACTAAACTTTAGCTTATTGTACTTGCATCTTGCATCCCTTTTTGAATCCTTTTTCTAAATCTAAATTTATGTATAAAAATTAGAAAAGTTTTTATCCTTTCTTATTGTATTTAATTTATTTATTGTAATGTATTTGATCTACCCCCTCGATTGATTGTATCGTATCTTCCCACAATGCCGAAAAACTTCCACTCACCTTTCTATTGAAAAATCAAATGTCTATTTTCGCTTAAAAAAGCCGAAATTTATGACAAAAGGGAACCATTAACTATTCGTTGACTGAGAATTCGTGACTTATTCTTGGCTAAAATTTGATTTCCCTAATGACATAAGAAAATACAAATGGATACATACTTAATTGATTCTTTTGAATCAAAAATCCTTCTCAATTTCTGGATTCTATTATAACAAAAATGATAAGTATATGTAAACCCCAGAAGGGAAATTTTTACACAGATACCAAATTGGCTATTTAGAGTATGTTGCCTATAAACAAAAAAACGGGAATTCATTGGAACAAAAAAAGGCCCGGCTGGGTATTGACCGGGCCAGGCCCAAAAGGCACTTCGAACAAAATAAAAGCAAGAAGGTCTTCTTTATTTATCTTTCTATTCTATTTGGATCTTTCGAGCATCTAAATGGAATTGCTAATTCTATAATAACGATAAAGAATGTAAAAGAAATACTTTATTTAATCCTTACTTGATGTGTAATGTAACATAGCAATTATCTTTTTCAATTGGGAGAGATGGCTGAGTGGACGAAAGCGGCGGATTGCTAATCCGTTGTACGAGTTATTCGTACCGAGGGTTCGAATCCCTCTCTTTCCGTTTCCGTTGATGACTTTCTATTTTTTTCTTTCAATTTTTGCAAACCCCTTTTTATTTTTTTTCCTAATTAAATTAAATATGTGGAATAGCTAAAATAAAATATTAATAAAATTGTAAAATCAAACAAGAAAAACTAAATTTTTATTTTATTCTTCACGTCCAGGATTACGTCCTGGATCATTGGATAGGAATCCAAAAATGAAGAGAGAAACAAAGAATATTACTACTGTGTAAACGAAAAGTTTGAGAGTAAGCATTACACAACCTCCAAGATCATTTTTTGAAAAAGAAAAACGAGAAAAGATAATAGATCCTCCACTTTTATATCACATATCCTATTTTGACACCAAGAAATTAATTATAGAAATAGAAAAGAATGTTCAGAAATTCAAATCAAATGAAGTTGAAATTTGTAATAAGAGTCTTTAATTTAATTACCACAAATCACTTTCATACCCACAATTAGATATTCTAAGGGACCCTAAGCTCATAAGGTATTTCCCCGAAAAAGGATTAAAATGGGGAAAGGAAATAGGGCGAGCCGGATTTCTCGCGACTATCCGAGAGTTTGAATCGAAGGTTCATACTGTCAGACTTATTTGATCTTATCAATTGTTATAATTTTTCTCGAATAAATCATGAATTTTCTAGGATAGTATTAAAGCTCTTATCGAAAACTTACAGCAGCTTGCCAAACAAAGGCTAAAAGAAAAAAGAACAGGGGTATAACTGGCATGACATCTACGATTGGATTCAAAAAAGCATAGGCTTCGGGCAATTTGGCGAAGAAAAGACTAGTCGGATAAAGGGCAGAATTAAGACAGATCAAACTAAAAATATTAAGCATAACAGACTTTTTTTTCGTCGAAATAATTGCATTTTGATTGAGTTAAGGAAAAATGAAGAAAGTAAGGTAAACAAAAAAATCCTTCTTTTTTTTTCTGCTCAATCAAAAATCCTCCAATTCTCAAAGGAGAATAGAAGAAATCATACTTTCATACAATATCTTAATTGAATTATATGTAATGATCAATAAATTCAGTTGAATTCTAGATATACACATGCCAAAATCCTAGCATGAATCTATAATAGATTCTATAAAGATAAAGAAAAAAGAGTTTCTCTAGATAGTTGGACTGGAATTGACGAAGACTTAATACCAATATTATTCTTTATTAGTATTAGTGTCCAATAAAAATAGAAATGGGGCGTAGCCAAGCGGTAAGGCAACGGGTTTTGGTCCCGCTATTCGGAGGTTCGAATCCTTCCGTCCCAGAGCGTATCCATTGTATCCTAATATTTGTTTTTTGTTCAAGGAGGTTCTGTTTCAAGGTCTAATATTGCATAGAATATTATATTATTCCTCCTTCTTTTTTGATTTTGAATGATTCTTTGCGGAAGCATATCTGAGTTTTTCACAAACTGAACTAAATCGAGTTCAAATGATATGCAAAAGTAACTGAACCCCTTTGTGACCCAGATAAAGCTAAGATGGGCCGTAGATCATAGTTGTAGAAAGATTACTTAACCTCATCAGGTTAAAAAAAATATGAAATGAAAATACATATAAAAGAGGAAGCGCTTAACCTATAGGTATGTATTCTTATCCTGTTTCAGTGACAATAGTGTTTCCCTTTTTGTGAAAAAGAATTGGCATCCCTAAAATATTTTATTTAACAATGATATATATTTTCGATATTTTTTTTATTGTTTGATTTAGCTTATTTGCTTTACATCATTGACAATTCCATTCGAAAAGAAACAGAGATTTTTCTTTCTTTTTTCTTATGATAATAAAAGGGAGTCTTTACTGTAAAACTTGACTCAAATAATGATGTAGAAGTTGGAAACTTTTTCAAGTATCAAGATTTGTAATGATTCCTTATGGGTTGACTCTTTGGGAAGTTGGAAATGGGCCGGTCTATCTTATTGAGTCACTTGAAGAGGCAGAGTAAAATAGAATTTCTTTTTTCGTGTGATTTCTGTTAGTTATGTTATTTCTATATCTATTTAGTTTAGATTTCTAGATATTTCTGTTAGATATTTTTTTGAAATAGATATTTATAAAAAAACGTTCCATTCATACAAAAAAGCTGGGGTCTTGCTAATATTTCTTCAGAAAAATCTTTATTATCTATGTAGATAAGAAAAAATATAAATTACTTTGTCTCTGTACCGACTGAACCAATGACTATTCATGATTCCATAATTGAATCAATTCCGTACTGGTTCCAAATTAGAGGAATGTTATGGTAAAACTTCGTTTAAAACGATGCGGTAGAAAGCAACGTGCGACTTGAAGGACACGATCTGGTGTGGATTCTTTTTCTTACATCCACCATTTTATATAGGAATGAAGGTGCTCTTGGCTCGACGTCATTTGTTCTATTCTACTAGAGCCCTTCTTTTTTTTTATTGGGTTGTAATGTAAATAGTTCACGATGGAGCTCGAGTAGAAAGTATTGATTAATTTCTCAGGGGCAACGATCTAGGGTTAATGCCAATTCATAAATTGGAACAACTTCGTAAGTATATCTTCGATATCTTCGATATAGAAATCGAAAGGATCCGATTCGAGCAATTTTTCAATTCAAAAAATTTGTTGGAACGGCTAAAACTTTTTCGATACGCAGTGTATCGCGCACGAATCAACCGTCGGTATGATTCTTTGATAGAAAGAAATCGCAAAAGGGGTATGTTGCTACCATTTTGAAAGGATTAAGAAGCACCGAAGTAATGTCTAAACCCAATGATTTAAAACAAAGATAAAGGATCCCAGAACAAGGAAACACCACTTCAATTGTCTCACGGATCCGAATAACGAATCAAAATAGATTTTAAACGAGACAAAAAGGGTGGGTTAAAGACCACTCAAAAAAAATATATATTAAATTAAAGATTTTTCTTTAAGATATTTGAGATATTATATTATTGAACTTGAGTTATGAGTACAAATGCTTTTTTCTTCTTCAGGAAGTAAGCTAAATAAAAATGAGTGAAATTGAAATTATAGAATTTATTAATTTATTTTACGGATTCCTTTCCTATTTATTCTAATCAAATTTTATCCATAGATAAAACTTCGAATCATTTTTTCTCGAGCCGTACGAGGAGAAAACTTCCTATACGGTTCTAGGGGGGGTTCTTTTTCATCTACATCTATCCCGATGAGCCGTCTATCGAATCGTTGCAATTGATGTTCGATCTCGAAGAGAAGGAAGAGATCTTCGGAAAGTGGGTTTTTATGATCCGATCAAGAATCAAACTTATTTAAACGTTCCCGCTATTCTCTATTTCCTTGAAAAAGGCGCTCAGCCTACAGGAACTGTTCAGGATATTTTAAAAAAGGCAGAGGTTTTTAAGTAACTTTGCTCTAATCAAACAAAATTAAATTAAGGAAATAAAAACTAAGGGTAGGATAGTGATTTCTATATCATTTTGGATATCTTTTCTATACTATGTTTTTTTATTTCCTTTCTTGGTCTATTCGTATCTATTTCTCATTGCTTTTATAGAATCCTTTTCTATAGAATCTTTTTCTAAGGAAACCGTATTTGATTGATCCTCAAAAAATAGAAAATTATGGCATTACCTGTAATCGGGTGGTTTTCATTTGAACTCTAATACCAAGTAACAAACAAGGAATAGAAGTTCTTTATTCTATAATTTTATTCTCCATCTAATCTAAAAACTCAAAATTTAGTATATAAATATAGGTATATGCAGTGCCAATCCAACACAAGTCCTTTTTTTTACTATTATTCAATTTAAGTTTTTGTATTTTTTCATCGTATTCTTTTCTTAACCTTTATGTTGACAACGTTGTATCGAACAAATATAATTCATCGTGATAAGCAGATCTATTTATTTCCGTCCCATAGGTTTTCTTTTTTTTTTTTTTTACTTGTTGATTCAAATGATGGGTTCGTTGGATTAGCTTTGATACCCCGATTTTTGATTGAAAAAGTGGATAACATAGAAATAGGGGATGTTCTACCATTTTTACATTTATTTATTTTTTTGGTCGGGCAATTTTTTATTTTTTCATCTGATTCTGATTTAGTCATTTTTATGTTCCAAATAGAGTAGAAAAATTTAATAGAGTAGAAAAAATTTTTTTTTTTTTTTTTTTTTATTTCGTAGAGTAATGCTTTAATTTAATAATTTTGTTTTATTCTGATTGTATCTACATACCCTTTTATATTTGGGTTGCTAACTCAATGGTAGAGTACTCGGCTTTTAAGTGCGGCTAGGATCTTTTACACATTTAGATGAAGCGAGGGATTCGTCCATACTATCGGTAAAGTTTGGAAGACCGCGACTGATCCTGAAAGGGAATGAATGGAAAAAATAGCATGTCGTATCAATTAAGAGTTATGAGAATATTTTATTCTTTCCGGCTCGGTACAAAGCCTTCTTTAAATTATTGAAAGGGAGCAAACCGAAGTCAATTTCAAGTTGGGTCGAATTAATAAATGGATAGGGCCCCACGGCTTCAATTAATTTCATTTTTATTATAGGGAAAGAAAAAGCAACGAGCTTTCATTCTGAATTTGAATGATTACCCGATCTAATTAGACGTTAAAAAAATATTAGTGCCCAATACGGGAAGGCTTTCTCCCAGGAAAAAATATTATTGATTTTTTAATGAATCCTAAATATTACCACTCTCCATTCTATAATGGAATAATGGAGATGTATGTGTATAAGAAACAGTATATTGATAAATCAATTTCCAAAATCAAAAGAGCGATTGGGTTGAAAAAAGTAAAGGATTTCTAATCATCTTGTCATCCTATAAGGAAAACGAACATAAAAACTTAAAATTAAATGGAAAAAGAGATGATAGAGAATCTGTTGATAAGTTTATCTGGATCCGAGGTATCTATTCGGTTTGTACTATAATACCTTGTTTTGACTGTATCGCACTATGTATCATTTATAACCCCCAAAATCCTCTACCTTTCATTTAAATAGAATTTCAAATGGATAAATTCCAAAGCTATTTAGGGCTAGATAGATCTCAACAACACTACTTCTTATATCCACTTATCTTTCAGGAGTATATTTATGTACTTGCTCATGATCATGGTTTAAATAGATCAATTTTGTTGGAAAATGCAGGTTATGACAATAAATCCAGCTTACTTATTGTGAAACGTTTAATCATTCGAATGTATGAACAGAATCATTTGATTCTTTCTGTTAATGACTCTAAACAGACTCCTTTTTTGGGGCAGACCAATCATTTTTATTCGCAAATAATGTCAGAGGTTTCTTCAATCATTATGGAAATTCCATTGTCTCTGCGATTAATATCTTCCCTAGAAAGGAAAGGGGTAGTTCAATCCGAAAATTTACGATCAATTCATTCAATATTTTCTTTTTTAGAGGACAACTTTTCACATTTAAATTATGTATTAGATATACTAATACCTTACCCAGCCCATCTGGAAATATTAGTTCAGGCTCTTCGCTATTGGATAAAAGATGCTTCCTCTTTGCATTTATTAAGATTCTTTCTCCATCAGTGTCATAATTGGGATAGTCTTATTACTTCAAATTCAAAGAAAGCCAGTTCTTCTTTTTCAAAATCAAAAAGAAATCAGAGATTATTCTTCTTCCTATATACTTTTCATGTATGTGAATATGAATCCGGCTTCCTCTTTCTCCGTAACCAATCTTCTCACTTACGATCAACATCTTCTGGAGCTCTTATTGAACGAATTTATTTCTATGGAAAAAGAGAGCACTTTCCCAGGGCTTTTCAAGCAAATTTATGGTTGTTCAAAGATCCTTTCATGCATTATGTTAGGTATCAAGGAAAATCAATTCTTGCTTTAAAAGGGACGTTTCTTCTGATGAATAAATGGAAAT